GATCAGATTATGCAATGATGAGAATGAACAAGAATACTTGCCCCAAATGTATGATCCTTTTTTGAAAGGACCCTCTCGAGGAACAATAAAAAAAACTGATTCACGTGTAATAATGAATAATTTAATCACTTCACCAGCGTATTCCGTAGAAATGTTTTGGATAAATAAGATTTATGGTCTATTTCATGATGATTCTCGAGAATTTGGGCATAAAAAGAATATGTTTGACTTTGGAGAGGAATCATTATTGAATTCAATTGGGAATTACTTAACCTCAATTGATGAATTATCTCTTGAACGCACACGAGGAACTGATTTGGAAAGTGAAGCAAAATCTTTGAAATTTGTATTCAATGTAATTACAACTGATCCAAATGATCTAACAACAATTAGAAGTAAATTTACTGGATCGGAAGAAATCAGTAAAAGGGTTTCTCGATGGTCATATGAATTGACAGATTTTTGGGAAGAAGAGGAGGAAGAAGAAAATAAAGAAGAGGAAAGTAGAAATGAAATTCGTTCAAGAAAAGGCAAATGGATCGTAATTTATACTGATAACGATCAGAATACTAGTACTAATAATACTAGTACTAATAATACTAGTGCTAATAATGCTAGTGCTAATAATGCTAGTACGAGTGATGAAGAAAAGGAAGAAGAGATAGCTTTGATACGTTACTCACAGCAATCAGATTTTTCCCGGGATATGATCCCAGGATCCATGCGTGCTCAAAGACGTAAAATAGTTATTTTTGAACTGTTTCAAGCAAATGCGCATTCTCCACTTTTTTTGGATCGAATAGATAAAACATTTTTTTTTCCGTTTTTTGGTATCTCTGAAATGATGAATTTCATTTTTCGAAATTGGGTAAGGAGAAACCCAGAATTACAAAATTCTTATTTGGAGGAGGACGAGATACAAGAAAATGAGAAAACAAACGAAGAGGAAAATGAACGAATAGCAATATCAGAAGCTTGGGATACGTTTTCATTTACTCAAGGAATAAGAGGTTTAATACTAGTAGCTCAATCTTTTCTTAGAAAATACATTATATTACCCTTATTGATAATAGCTAAAAATATTGGTCGTATGTTATTATTGCAATTCCCCGAGTGGTACGAGGATTGGAAGGAATGGAATAGAGAAATGCATGTTAAATGTACCTATAATGGTGTTCAATTATCAGAAACAGAATTTCCCCAAGATTGGTTAATAGACGGTATTCAGATAAAGATTCTATTTCCTTTCTGTCTGAAACCTTGGCGAAGATCTAAGGTACAATCTCATCATAGAGATGATCAAATAAGGAAAGAAGAAAAAAAAGAGAATTTTTGTTTTTTAACAGTCTGGGGAAGAGAATCGGAACTACCCTTTGGATCTCCTCGAGAACGACCTTCTTTTTTTGCGCCCATTTTTAAAGAACTCGAAAAAAAATTGAGAAAAGTGAAAAGGCAATTTTCTCAAGTTATCAAAATTTTAAAAGAAAGAATAAAATGGTTTCTAAAAGTTTCAAAAGAAAAAACAAGATGGATAGTTCTATTTATAAACCAAATAATGAAAGAACTTGAAAAACTAAACTCTATTTTCCTATTGAAATTGAGAAAGGTGAAAGTATATGAACGGAATGAAAACGGAAAAGATTTTAAAGAAAATAAAATAAATAATAAGATTATCCACGAATCGACTGTTCGAATCCGACCCAGGAATTGGGTAAATGAAAATTATTCACTCATAGAAAGAAAAATGAAAGATCTTGCTAATAAGACAATCACAATTAGGACACAAATAGAAGGAATTACAAAAGACAAGAAAAAAATAGTTCGAACTTATGATGATAAAGAATCGGAATCACGGAAAAACATTTGGCAAATATTCAAAAGAAAAAATATCCGATTAATACGTAAATCTCATTATTTTATGAAATCCTTCATTGAAAAAATATACATGGGTATATTACTATATATCATTAAGATTCCTAGAATCAATGCACGACTTTTCTTTGAATCAACAAAAAAAATCATCAATAAATCCATTTACAACGATCAAACAAATCAAGACGAAATTGATAAAAAAGATCAAAATGCAATGAACTTGATTTTGGCTATAAGAAAGTCGTTTTCTAATACTAATATTAGTAGTAATAATAATAATTCTAATATTTATTGTGACTTATCTTTTTTGTCTCAAGCATATGTATTTTACAAATTATCCCAAAATCAATTACTTAACAAGTATCACTTGAGATCTGTACTTCAATATCACGGTACCTATCCTTTTCTTAGGGATATAATCAAGGATTATTGTACGATACGAGGAATATTTGATTCCAAATTAAAGCATAAGAAAATTCATAAGTCTGGAATGCATAATTGGAAAAACTGGTTAAGGGGGCATTATCAATACAATTTCTCTCAGACCAAGTGGTCTCGCTTAGTACCGAAAAAATGGCGAAATAGAGTCAATCAGCGTCGTCGGATTCAAAAGAAAGACTCAATGAAATTGGATTTATATAAAAAAGAAAAAGACCAATTAATATTAATACATTACATGAAACAAAATTACCATGCAATGGATTTAGTAATGAGTCAAAAAGACAAATTGAAAAAACATTATGAATATGATCTTTTGTCATATAAATATATAAATTATGGAGATAGGAAAGACTCATATACCTATGGATCAACACTCCGAGTAGAGGACCGAAAAATTCCATATAATTTCAATACACTAAAACCCAAGTCGTTTCATGGATTGATAAGTATAGTTATTAGTGATTATCTAGAAAAAAGATCTATTATTGATACGGACAAAATTTTGGATAGAAAACTTTTTGATTGTAGAATTCTCCATTTTTTTCTAAAAAAAAATATCGATATTGAGGCCCGGACCAATATGCATATCGGCAAAAAGATTAATAAAAATGCAAAAACTGAAGCTAAAAATTCTCAAAAATTTGAAAAATTAAAAAAGGGGGATCTTTTTTCTTTTACAACTCATCACAAAATCAATCCATCCCATCAAAAAAGTATTTTTTTTGATTGGATGGGAATGAATCAAGAAGGGTTATATCGTACCATATCAAATCTAGAACCTTGGTTTTTTCCAGAATTTGTGTTACTTTTTGATGCATATAAGATGAAACCGTGGATCATACCAATCAAATTACTTATTTTTCATTTTCATAGAAATGCAAATATTAGTCAAAGTGAAAAGATCGACGTAAAAAAAAAAAAAAATCTTGAATTAGAAAACTCCAACCTCCAAAAAAACAAACAACAAGACCAAGGATATCTTGTATCAGATCTAGGAAAAAAAAAGAAAAAAAAAGATGTTGAAGAAGATGACACGGAGACAGACATTCAAAAGAGTAGAAAGAAAAAAAAAATGAAAAGCAAGAAAGAAGCAGAACTGGATTTCTTCCTGAAAAAATATTTGCTTTTTCAATTAAGATGGTATGATTCCTTGAATGAAAGAATAATCAATAATATCAAGGTATATTGTCTTCTACTTAGACTGATAGATCCAACAGAAATTGCTATATCCTCAATTCAAAGAGGGGAGATGCGGCTGGATGTAATGTTGATTCCGAAAGATCTAACTTTTACAGAATTGGTAAAAAAGGGAATATTTATTATAGAACCGCTTCGTCTATCTATGAAAAGAGACGGAAAACATATTATATATCAAATCATAGGTATTTCATTGGTTGATAAGGATAAACACCAAACTAATACTAATAGAAAATGCAGAATCAAAAATCTATATAAGAAGAATTTTGCTGGATCCGCTAGACGACACAGCAATATACTTGTGAATAGAAAGAAAAATAATTATGATTTACTTGTTCCTGAAAATATTCTATCTCCCCGACGTCGTAGAGAATTGAGAATTCTAGTTTGTTTCAATTCCCGAAATTGGAATGTTGTGGATAAAAATCCAATATTTTGTAATCAAAATAACATAAAGAACTGTGAACTATTTTTGAATGAGGAAAAGCATCTAAATACAGATGCAAATAAATTCATTAAATTCAAATTGTTTCTTTGGCCGAATTATCGATTAGAGGATTTAGCTTGTATGAACCGTTATTGGTTTGATACCAACAACGGTAGTCATTTCAGTATGTCAAGAATATATATGTATCCACGATTCAGAATTAGTTAATAGTATATTTCCTATATATCGCATGGCCTATTCGATATATAAAAGCCGAAAGATATACGCCCGCGCTATATTACATTCTGGTACATAATACCGATTTAATTACGTATCAATTTCATGAATGCATAAATGTGTCATTCCTTTCTATCCAAATCAAATTTTCAATTTGATTTGGATAAAATAAATTGAAATAAATTTACTATTTATGTTATGTATATGAAAAATCCAAAATTTTTGTGTACTAGATTAAAATAATTGGTATAGTATAATAGTAATAATTATTATTTTTCCTGATCGGTAAAATTTACGAAAAAAAAAAAAAGAAAAAAAATTTTGTTTTTTATGGTAAAAAATTCATTCATATCAGTTATTTCACAAGAAAAGGAAAAAAATTGTGGATCTGTTGAATTTCAAGTATTCAGTTTCACCAATAAGATACGCAGACTTACTTCCCATTTGGAATTACATAGAAGAGATTTTTTATCGCAAAAAGGTCTACGAAAAATTCTGGGAAGACGTCAACGATTGCTGGATTATTTGTCAAAGAAAAATAGAGTACGCTATAAGAAATTAATTGGTCAGTTGGGTATTCGGGAGTCAAAAACTCGTTGATTTGAAGATTGGTTTTCATTTTTTTCTTTAGTTAAGTTATAAGTTAATAGTAATTATTAGATTTTTCATTTTGATGAACCTCATTTTGAGAAATTCATGGAATAATGAATTAAGGAAGAAAGGATATGGCTGTACCGACTACAAGAAAAGATCTTATGGTAGTTAATATGGGTCCTCACCACCCATCAATGCATGGGGTTCTTCGACTGATTGTTACTCTGGATGGGGAAGATGTTATTGACTGTGAACCCATATTAGGTTATTTACACAGAGGGATGGAAAAAATAGCGGAAAATCGAACAATTATACAATATTTGCCTTATGTAACACGATGGGATTATTTAGCCACTATGTTCACAGAAGCAATAACAGTGAATGCACCAGAACGATTGGAAAGTGTTCAAGTACCTAAAAGAGCCAGTTACATTAGAGTAATTATGCTGGAACTGAGTCGTATAGCTTCTCATTTATTATGGCTTGGGCCTTTTATGGCGGATATCGGTGCGCAGACTCCCTTTTTCTATATTTTCAGAGAAAGGGAATTGTTATATGATCTATTCGAAGCCGCTACAGGTATGCGAATGATGCATAATTATTTCCGTATCGGGGGAGTCGCTGCTGATTTACCTTATGGCTGGATAGATAAATGTTTGGATTTCTGCGATTATTTTTTAACAGAGATTGTTGAATATGAAAAACTTATTACGCGGAATCCCATTTTTTTGGAACGAGTTGAAGGAGTGGGGATTATTGGTGGAGAGGAAGCAATAAATTGGGGTTTATCAGGACCGATGTTACGAGCTTCCGGAATCCAATGGGATCTTCGTAAAGTTGATCAGTATGAGTGTTACAAAAAATTCGATTGGGAAGTTCAATGGCAAAAAGAAGGAGATTCCCTAGCTCGTTATTTAGTGCGAATCGGTGAAATGAAGGAATCCATAAAAATTATTCAACAGGCTCTGGAAGGAATTCCTGGGGGACCCTATGAGAATTTAGAAGTCCGACGTTTTGATAGAGCAAAAAATTCCGAATGGAATAATTTTGAATATAGATTTATCACTAAAAAACTTTCACCCAATTTTGAATTGTCAAAACAAGAACTTTATGTGAGAGTGGAAGCCCCAAAGGGAGAATTAGGAATTTATTTAATAGGAGATAGTAGTGTTTTCCCCTGGAGATGGAAAATTCGTCCACCCGGTTTCATCAATTTGCAAATCCTCCCTCAACTAGTTAAAAGAATGAAATTGGCTGATATTATGACGATATTAGGTAGTATAGATATTATTATGGGAGAGGTTGATCGTTGAAATGATAATTGATACGACAGAAGTACAAGCTATCAATTCTTTTTCTAGATTGGAATCCTTAAAAGAAGTCTATGGACTCATATGGATCTTTGTTCCCATTTTTACCCTTATATTGGGAATCACAATAGGGGTACTAGTAATTGTGTGGTTAGAAAGAGAAATATCTGCAGCAATACAACAACGTATTGGTCCTGAATATGCGGGCCCGTTGGGAATTCTTCAAGCTCTAGCAGACGGGATCAAATTACTTTTTAAAGAGGACCTTCTCCCATCTAGAGGAGATATTCGTTTGTTTAGCGTGGGGCCTTCTATAGCGGTGATATCAATTCTACTAAGTTATTTAGTAATTCCTTTTGGGTATCGCCTTGTTTTAGCTGATCTCAGTATAGGTGTTTTTTTATGGATCTCCATTTCAAGTATTGCTCCCATTGGACTTCTTATGTCAGGATATGGATCGAATAATAAATATTCTTTTTCAGGTGGTCTACGAGCTGCTGCTCAATCTATTAGTTATGAAATACCATTAAGTCTATGTGTGTTATCAATATCTCTACGTGTGATTCGTTAGAACATGATTATTTTCCCTCCTCTCTAGAAATAAAGTAAAGAGGTTGAATATATTGAATGGATATTTGAATTTTTGATTCATCAATCATTAGGGTCGATGAATTAAATTAGATAGTCATATGAGTAAAATCAAACTGTTTAGAAATTTGCAGTTAAGAAGATAAAATCTCATTCCCTATGTACAAGAATATAAACGTAAGCAGTATAAACTGTTTACCCCAAGATTGTGGCATTCTTTGACTAATTATCATATCTTGAAGCGGGTACAAAAGATCAACTGTATGGGCTTTCTACTACTATCTTGTATGTATTACCATACCGGGGATCAATCAAAAATCAGTGGACAGTTAGGAACACTAAGGTACACAAAAGATTCGTAATGAAGATAATGTAAAGGTATAAAAAAAAGTATTTTTTTGCATAAATTTTTAGATAAAACGAATCATAATGCGGACTTTAAGTTGGTAGAAATGACCAAGCAGTACTTCCCCACGATTCCGATCTCGAGTATGCTCCTATTCACTGATTAAAGAAATGACTATCAAAAACGAATTAATTCTTTATTGATTTTGATTTTCAGAGTACCCCTTTTCTCTGAGAAAGAAGAACAGGAACAAAAGAAATGGAATGAAAAAAAATAGAATAAGAAAAATGAATAAATACTAAATAAAATTATTTATTATTTCTTTTCCCCATCCACATCTAATCTATACATATGGAATTCTTATCATGAATTTTGAATCAATGTCCAATTCTTTCTAATTCTTTCTTTTATAGTCATTGATAGAACATATTTATTGATATAACGAGTATTTTATTGAAGGATTAAGTTATTACCGAACAAAGAGAAATTGAAATTCTATAATGAATAAGATCAATTCGGAAGCGCCCTTTTTCTTTTTAGCAGACAGAATTTCATTGGTCTAATTTTTGACTCTCCGGTGTATATTTACAATCCAAAGATGACAATAATACCCAAGAAGTCCTTACATTTTTTTGTGGCCATAGAGGAGCCGTATGAAGCTGAGGTCTCATGTACGGTTTTGGAATAGCGGTGGGAACAGTGATGTTATTATCGACTATGATTATCTAACAGTCCAAGTACAGTTGATATAGTTGAGGCACAGTCAAAATATGGTTTTTGGGGGTGGAATCTGTGGCGTCAGCCTATCGGGTTTGTAGTTTTTCTAATTTCTTCTCTAGCAGAATGTGAGAGATTACCCTTTGATCTACCAGAAGCAGAGGAAGAATTAGTAGCAGGTTATCAAACCGAATATTCGGGCATCAAATACGCTTTATTTTACCTTGCTTCTTACCTAAATTTATTAGTTTCTTCATTATTTATAACAGTTCTTTACTTAGGTGGGTGGAATTTCTCTATTCCGTACATATCTATTCCGGAACTTTTTGGAATAAATAAAATGGATGAAGTTTTTGGAATGACAATTGGTATCTTTATCACATTAGCTAAAGCTTATTTGTTTCTGTTCATTCCTATCACAGCAAGATGGACTTTACCTAGGATGAGAATAGACCAGCTATTAAATCTTGGATGGAAATTTCTTTTACCTATTTCTCTAGGTAATCTATTATTGACAACTTCTTCCCAACTTGTTTCACTATAAATAAGAGAATAGGATAATGATATTTTAGATTCATAACCTATCTCAAACAAGAGAAAGAAACATTCATTTATTCATGGATATTTACAATATGTTTCCCATGGTGACTGGGTTCTTAAATTATGGCCAACAAACAATACGAGCCGCAAGATACATTGGTCAAGGTTTCATAATTACCTTATCCCATACAAATCGTTTACCCGTAACTATTCAATATCCTTATGAAAAATCGATCATATCAGAGCGTTTCCGTGGTCGAATCCATTTCGAATTTGATAAATGTATTGCTTGTGAAGTATGTGTTCGTGTATGTCCCATAGATCTACCTGTTGTTGATTGGAGATTTGAAAAAGATATTAAAAAGAAACAATTGCTTAATTATAGTATTGATTTTGGGGTCTGTATATTTTGTGGTAATTGTGTCGAGTATTGTCCAACAAACTGTTTATCAATGACTGAAGAATATGAACTTTCTACTTATGATCGTCACGAATTGAATTATAATCAAATTGCTTTGGGCCGGTTACCAATGTCAGTAGTTGGAGATTACTCAATTCAAACAGTTATGAATTCAACTCAAATCAAAATGAACAAAGATAAACCTCTTGATTCAAGAACGATTACCAATTACTAATATTTTTTTGATATAAAGAATCCGAGCCTCCTTTATTTGGGTTGGTCAAAAATTACAAATAATAACTATTGATTGTTGAGAATCACTCTTTTATTTAAACTGAGAATATGTTTTTCATGAGAATTTCGGAATATTAAATTCTGGTTATTCTTTTATTTCATAAAAAAAAAAATAAGATTGATCAATAACTTTATCTATATCTACATTAATCCATATTAAGATTTCATTCAATTATAAATTCGTCATATACAAGAAAAAAAATAAAGGTAACACCTTTCTCTTTCCTGGACTATTTAGTAAGGTCATGAAATATTTCGACTTATTTATTTGTTATACATAATGGATTTACCTGGACCAATACATGATATACTTGTAGTATTTCTGGGATCATTTCTTATATTAGGAGGTCTAGGAGTAGTATTAGTTACTAATCCAATTTATTCTGCCTTTTCCTTGGGATTAGTTCTTGTTTGTATATCCTTATTCTATATTCCATCAAACTCCTATTTTGTAGCTGCCGCACAACTCCTTATTTATGTGGGAGCCATAAATGTCTTAATCATATTTGCTGTTATGTTCATGAATGGTTCAGAATATTCCAATAATTCCTATCTTTGGACTGTTGGAGATGGGATCACTTCACTGGTTTGTACAAGTATTCTTTTTTCACTAATTACTACTATCCCAGACACGTCATGGTACGGAATTGTTTGGACTACGAGATCAAACCAAATTATAGAGCAGGACCTTCTAAGTAATGTTCAACAAATTGGAATTCATTTATCAACAGATTTTTATCTTCCGTTTGAACTCATTTCTATAATTCTTTTAGTTTCTTTGATAGGCGCAATTACTATGGCTCGTCAATAAGAAATACTTATACTTAGAATTAACAAAATTGTTAGAATTAGAAATTCTAAATCAAATGAAAAAAAAAAAGAAAGTTTTTAGTTTAATCTACTATCACTACTCTCTTTTTTCTGTATTCTGTAATTTCTCGGTTCTAATCAATCAAATTGGTTGAATTGTGTTTATATTGAAATGAATCGAGATTGATGAGGAATTAGTCAATGATGTTTGAACATGTACTTTTTTTGAGTGTCTATTTATTTTCTATCGGTATCTATGGATTGATCACAAGTCGAAACATGGTTAGAGCACTTATGTGTCTTGAGCTTATACTAAACTCGGTTAATATGAATCTCGTAACCTTTTCTGATATATTTGATAGTCGCCAATTAAAAGGAAACGTTTTCTCAATCTTTGTTATAGCCATTGCGGCCGCGGAAGCAGCTATTGGGCTAGCTATTGTTTCGTCGATCCATCGTAACAGAAAATCAACTCGTATCAATCAATCGAATTTGTTGAATAATTAATCATAATTATCATATAAAATGATTTTATTATTTATTTCATTTTTGATTTTATTTATAGTAATATGTTATAGTAATATGGAAATATATTGCTATTGAAATATTTGAAATATTGAGGATCCGTTGGCCAATATGAAGTCACATATGTGACTCGTATGATCATACTTGTATTGTTTAAGCGAAAATAAAAGTCTCTTGGTCCTTTCTCATGAACAAATTTAGAAATAGATTGATTCTTAAGATTTTTTTGATAAACCATTGATTCGTCTGGTGTCTACAATATAAATATATGATGATTCTTTTACTACCGATTTTACTTTACCAGATCGAAAATTTTTTATGTTCAAAACTGGAATTTATAGACCCAATGTCACATTCAGTAAAAATTTATGATACATGTATAGGGTGTACTCAATGTGTACGAGCCTGCCCCACAGATGTATTGGAAATGATACCTTGGGACGGATGTAAAGCTAAGCAAATTGCTTCCGCGCCAAGAACCGAGGACTGTGTAGGTTGTAAAAGATGTGAATCCGCCTGTCCAACAGACTTTTTGAGTGTCCGTGTTTATTTATGGCATGAAACAACTCGCAGCATGGGTCTATCTTATTAATACGTTATAAAAAACTCCACTTGAATCATTTGATTCCCTTTTACCGACAAAAGCCCGTACTCGAGAAAATAAAATATATTATTTCGAGCACGGGCTTTTTGGTCAAAACGTATCTTGTCTTTATCACGAGTTATTTCCCTTGGTTAACAATACTTGTAGTTTTGCCGATATTTGGGGGTTCTTCAATTTTCTTTCTCCCTCATAGGGGGAATAAGGTATTTAGGTGGTATACTATATGTATATGCTTATTAGAACTCCTTCTAACAACCTATGTGTTCTGTTATCATTTCCAATTGGACGATCCATTAATTCAATTGGAAGAGGATTTGAAATGGATAAATATTTTCAACTTTCATTGGAGACTGGGAATTGATGGACTTTCCATAGGACCCATTTTACTGACAGGATTTATCACTACTTTAGCTACTTTAGCAGCTTGGCCTGTTACTCGAAATTCGAGATTGTTCTATTTCCTGATGTTAGGAATGTATAGTGGCCAGATAGGATTATTTTCTTCTCGAGACCTTTTACTTTTTTTCATCATGTGGGAGTTAGAATTAATTCCTGTTTACTTACTTTTATCCATGTGGGGAGGAAAGAAACGTTTGTATTCGGCTACAAAGTTTATTTTGTACACTGCGGGGGGTTCTATTTTTCTCTTAATAGGAGTTTTAGGTATGGGTTTATACGGTTCTAATGAACCAACATTGGATTTTGAAAGATTAGCCAATCAGTCATATCCTGTGACATTGGAAATTTTATTATATTTGGGCTTCCTTATTGCTTATGCTGTCAAATCGCCGATTATACCCCTACACACATGGCTACCAGATACCCATGGAGAAGCACATTACAGTACATGTATGCTTCTAGCTGGAATATTATTAAAAATGGGAGCATACGGATTGATTCGGATAAATATGGAATTATTACCACACGCTCATTCCATATTTTCTCCTTGGTTGGTGATAGTAGGAACAATGCAAATAATCTATGCAGCTTCAACTTCTCTTGGTCAACGCAATTTAAAAAAGAGAATAGCCTATTCTTCCGTATCTCACATGGGTTTCATAATTATAGGAATTGGTTCTATAACTGATATGGGACTCAACGGAGCCATTTTACAAATACTCTCTCATGGATTTATCGGTGCTGCACTTTTTTTCTTGGTAGGAACGAGTTGTGATAGAATACGTCTTGTTTCTCTCGATGAAATGGGGGGGATATCCATCCCAATACCAAAAATATTTACCATGTTTAGTAGTTTCTCGATGGCTTCTCTTGCATTGCCGGGAATGAGTGGTTTTGTTGCGGAATTAGTAGTATTTTTGGGAATAATTACGAGTCCAAAATATCTTTTAATGCAAAAAATTCCAATTACCCTTGTAATGGCAATTGGAATGATATTAACTCCTATTTATTTATTATCTATGTTACGTCAGATGTTCTATGGATACAAACTATTCCATGTTCCAAACTTGAATTTTGTAGATTCTGGACCACGAGAATTATTTGTTTCGATCTGTATCTTTCTACCCGTAATAGGGATTGGTATTTATCCGGATTTCGTTCTCTCGCTATCAGTTGATAAGGTACAAGCTATCCTATCTAATTATTTTTGTAGATAGTTTTCATTACTGAGACAGAACGCAAAGTCTTAGTTAGAATTTTTTAATTTTTTTTAAGATTTTTGAAGGAATTCGCTATACAACGCAAAAAAATAAAGTGAATTGGAATTGTAATGAGATGTATCCCGAGTTTTTTTGAGAACCATTCAAATGGTTCTCAAAAAAAACTCGCACAAACCTTCATTCATTCTATATGGGACGATTTGTTATGTATTCCTCATGGCGTTTTTTTTTATTCAATTAGGTGTCAATGTGAATGAACCATAACTATGTAGACCTATTCCTAATAGATTGATCCCAAAATAACATATCCAAATTATAAGAAATCCTATAGAAGCCACAAGTGCCGAATTTATACCTTGAAAATTTTGATTTGTTCTAGTATGTGAATAAATCGCGAAAATGGTCCAAGTAATAAATGCCCAAGTTTCCTTGGGGTCCCAGTTCCAATAAGATCCCCAGGCTTCGTTAGCCCATACTGCTCCAGAAAGAATACCTATAGTTAAAAAGGTAAACCCTAAACTAATGACACGATAACTCCAATAATCCAAACGCTGAGTTAATTGATATTTGTAATAATTTCCAAATGAAAGAAAAGAAGTGTGTTTAAACACACTTCTTTTTTCATTCAAGTGTTCAATCTTGCCAAAGAAAAATGACTTAATAAAGATCAAGAAATTTTTGCTTTTACAAAAAATATCGATGTTTTTTCGAAATGTAATGACTAGAAAAGCGACTGATAATAAGGACCCGCATAAAAGAGCTGCATAGCTCAATAACATCATACTTACGTGCATCATTAACCACTGAGACTGTAGAGCAGGTACTAATCTTGCCGATTGATGCATTTCACTTGAAAGACCTGATGTGACGAAACCTTGGGTAAAAATAGCACTTGGGGCGGTTATTGCACTTAAATCATTTTTATGATTCCATATCTTGGAAATCATATGAATAATGGAAAAACTCCACGAAAGGAAGATTAATGACTCATATAAATTACTTAATGGAAAATGTCTCGAAGAAATCCAACGAGTAACTAATAATCCTGTTATAGAGAAAAAAGTAGCTATCATTCCCTTTTCCGACGAATCGCGTAACCCTATGATTTCCTGGACTAATAGGGTCGTCAAATGAATCGTAATCACAATGGAAATGATCGAAAAAGAGAGATGAGTTAGTATATGTTCTAAAGTCGCAAATATCATAAAAAAAAAAAGGGGGTCCCATTACAGAATTGAAATCGGGAATTAAATACATTATAGGACCCATTGTATTTCTTTTAGAGTATGCCGCCACTCGGACTCGAACCGAGATGCTCTAGCACTGCTTCCTAAGAGCAGCGTGTCTACCGATTTCACCATAGCGGCTTACTTGAAATAATAATAGTAAATTCGTGTTGAATCGTCTAGATCTAGATTTAAGGATTCAATATGGTTTAGGAAACATTAAAATTGATGAATAAGAACTTCTTTAAATTTTTAAATTTGAAAGAAAGGGATCTTTTAATTTTAAATAATTTTTAGTTATTTTTTAGTTCAGTTCTATACGAAGTAAAGAGTATTATAAATAAGATTTCTGGTACTTTCTTATTCAATTGGAATCCAATCAATTAATTTCGCAATGAGTTAGATAATTACTAAAAATAAATTCACTATATTATAATAACTAACTATAATAAAATAAAAAAACTAGATTTTTTTGAGTCGATTTATTGATACATACTACGATCCATATTGGGCTGCTTTGGTATAACCTTTTTTTCTTAATGATATAGTTACAAATTGCCAGAATAGATGGTAGTTATCGTCGTAAAATTATTAAAAATCTAATATTCCTCTTTCATTTTAATAAATATCTTTCTTTAGTCAATATAAATAAAGTTAATATTAATAATAAAATAATTACTCTTACCTAGCAGGTTGTTCAAATAATATGTAATATGACCAACCAAAGAAATTTTCACTTTTTGAATATTTCTAATATCTGAGAAAGGTCAGAATAAGTATAATAAAAAATAAAAAGATTTTAGGCTTTTTATATCTTTTTTGTTGATTTTGTATTGTTATTTTCAAAAGAGATAAGATAATAATTGGTGAATCGGAAACAATTATAAGAAAAAAAGGAAAATTTGTTTTTTTTTTATGGAACATACATTTAAATATGCGTGGATAATACCCTTTCTTCCATTTCCCGTTACTATGTTAATAGGATTTGGACTTCTGCTTATTCCAACAGCAACAAAAAATATTCGTCGTATGTGGGCTTTTTCGAGTGTTTTGATGTTAAGTATAGCTATGGCATTTTCGGTCAATCTATCTATTCAGCAAATAAATGGAAATTTTATCCATCAATATCTATGGTCTTGGACCATCAATAATGATTTTTCTTTAGAGTTTGGACATTTGATTGATCCACTTACTTCTATTATGTCAATATTAATTACTACTGTTGGAATCATGGTTCTTATTTATAGTGACAATTATATGTCGCATGATCAAGGATATTTGAGATTTTTTGCTTATCTGAGTTTTTTTAATGCTTCTATGTTGGGATTAGTTACTAGTTCCAATTTGATACAAATTTATATTTTTTGGGAACTTGTAGGAATGTGTTCGTATTTATTAATAGGTTTTTGGTTCACACGACCAATTGCGGCAAGTGCTTGTCAAAAAGCTTTTGTAACCAACCGTATAGGGGATTTTGGTTTATTATTAGGAATTTTAGGACTTTATTGGATAACCGGTAGTTTAGAATTTCGAGATCTATTCGAAATAGCTAATAACTTGGTTCATAATAATCAAGTCAATTCTTTATTTGCTATTCTGTGTGCTTCTTTTTTATTTGTTGGTGCAATTGCTAAATCCGCACAATTCCCCCTTCACATATGGTTACCTGATGCTATGGAAGGACCCACTCCGATTTCGGCTCTTATACATGCTGCAACTATGGTAGCAGCAGGAATTTTTCTTGTAGCTCGACTTCTTCCTCTTTTCATAGTTATACCTTACATAATGAATCTCATTTCTTTAATAGGCGTAATAACAGTACTATTAGGAGCTACTTTGGCTCTTGCTCAAGGAGACATTAAAAGAAGTTTAGCTTATTCTACAATGTCTCAATTGGGTTATATTATGTTAGCTCTAGGTATAGGTTCTTATCGAGCCGCTTTATTCCATTTGATTACTCATGCCTATTCGAAAGCCTTATTGTTTTTAGGATCTGGATCTATTATTCATTCAATGGAACCTATTGTTGGATATTCACCAGAGAAAAGTCAAAATATGGTTCTTATGGGCGGTTTAACCAAATATGTCCCAATTACAAGAATTACTTTTTTATTAGGTACACTCTCTCTTTGTGGTATTCCGCCTCTTGCTTGTTTTTGGTCAAAAGACGAAATTCTTAATGATAGTTGGTCGTATTCATCAACTTTCGCAATAATAGCTTCCTTTACAGCAGGATTAACTGCATTTTATATGTTTCGTATGTATTTACTTACTTTTGATGGACATTTGCGCATTTATTTTCAAAATTACAGTAATGCTAAAAATAGCTCTTGCTATTCAATCTCGTTATGGGGAAAAGAAACATCTAAAGTAATCAATAGAAATTTACTTTTATCAAATTTCTCAAAAATAAATAATAAAGTCTCCTTTTTTTCAAAAGATACATATCAAATTGATGATAATGTAAGAAATGGTATACGATACTTTAGTACTTACTTTAGAAATAAATACATTTATACCTATCCTCATGAGTCGGACAATACCATGTTATTTCCTCTGCTTGTATTGGTACTATTTACTTTATTCGTTGGATCAATAGGAATTCATTTTGATCCAGGAATAATGGATTTTGATATATTATCGAAATGGTTAACTCCTTCCACAAAATTTTTCCATCCAAATTCGAATGATTCCTCGGATTGGTATGATTTTCTGAAAAATGCAGTTTTTTCAGTAAGTATAGCCCTTTTTGGATTATTTATAGCATTTTTTTTATATGGATCTGCTTATTCATCTCTCCAGAATTTCGGCTTAATCAATTCATTTGTAAAGAAGAATCCCAATAGAATCATTTTTGACCGAATAAAAAATGTGATATACAATTGGTCATATAATCGCGGTTACATAGATATTTCTTATACTAGAATTTTTACTTTGGGTATAAGAAGATTAGCTGAACTAATTCATTTTTTTGATAGACATATAATTGATGGAATTATAAATGGGGTTGGCCTTGCTGGTTTCTTTATGGGGGAAGGGGTCAAATATATGGGAGGGGGTCGAGTCTCCTCTTATCTATTCTTATATTTATCTTATGTATCAATCTTTTTGTTAATTTTTGTATTTTTTCCATTTTAGTTTAGTTGTGTTATTTAGTTAGTTATTAGTTAGTCAGTTCAGTAGAGATCCCTTCTCTTTTTCTAGAATTTTTATTCGACTTATCAATTCATTGTTCAAGTTGTTTTTTTTTTGTTCATTGGTATAAACCCAATAATTATACAGGTCTTCGTGGGATACTTTTTCTGTCGTGTACAAAGAAATTTTCCGTTCTATCATTTCTGAAAAAGTCGATAAACTGGGTGGATATGTAAAAGATATTATTTGTTTTCCATCACTTGTGCATGTATAAAAAAAATATTGTGACATTTCATTTCGTACAGCATTTTCAAATCGATCATTTTTTATATATCTCAATGGGCGATTCCATCTTTGATAATCGAAAAGAAAAGTTACAAGAGGTTTTCCCAATTCCCAATTGGTATCAAGATAAGAATCTTCGTAAACTGGGCTATCTTTGTCTTCTTCGGTGGATCCCTCTTGTTCCTGTTTAGTCTTCTTCGTTTCGTAAGTTGTTTCTACATCGCTTTCTTCCTTTCTTTCTCCCCTTTCTTCCGTTTCTGAGGTTTCTTTCAGTTTATTAGTGACAATAGGCGACGGCATTCTGCCTAAATAGTAGACACAGGTGATAAATAA